GTAAGCAAGAAGATTGTTTACGAAGAAACAACAAGAAAAATTCATATTCTGATACATAAGAGTTATATAAGAATCGAAATAGTCTTTTATTTTCTTTTTTCAAAAGAAAAATGGATTTCATTGAAGTAATAAGACTATTCCAATTCGAATAGTAGTTGAGAAAGAATCGAAATAAATGCAAAGATGGAACATCTTGGATCCGGTATTGAAGGAGTTGAACCAAAATTTCCAAATGGATAGGATAGGGTATTTCTATATGTGATAGATAATGTAAATGCAAAAATTTGTCTTCTAAAAAGGGAAATATTGAATGAATAGATCGTAAATTCTGAAACTTTGGTGTTTCTTTTTCTTTCGGACAAGATAATTCTCGTAGCGAGAATGGGATTTCTACAACGATCGCAAACCCCTCAGATAGAATCTGAGAATAAAACTCAGAATAAAAAAAATTGTTGTAATCCAACAATCGATCTTGGTTAGGATGATTAACCGAGTTAATCCAAAAATTCTGCTGATACATTCGAATAATTAAACGTTTCACAAGTAGTGAACTAAATTTCTTGTTATTACAACTAATAATTTCCACAGGTTCGGAATCATTTAATCCATAATCATGGGCAAATGCATAAATATACTCCTGAAAGAGAAGTGGGTAGACGAAGTATTGTTGACGAGATTTCTGTTTTTCTGAATACCCTTCGAATTTTTCCATTTGTATTTCTACTTGAATCAGAAAGAGGAAGCATTTCTCGGTTTATCAAATGATGATACATAGTGCAATATGGTCAGAACAGGGTGTTGCATTTTTTAATGCAAACCCTGGAAAGAAAGGGAGTCTAATCCACAGATCTTTTCCTTTTCTATCCAATTAGTTTATGTTTGTTCTAATTACAAAAGAGAACAAATCTTTTATTTTTGCAGGCCAATTGCTCTTTTGACTTTGGAATACAGTCTCTTTATCAATATACTGCTTCTTTTACACATTCAATCCATAACATCCCTTTTCAATCCATAATCAAGAATAATTAGGATTTCTAAAAAAAAAAAGAAAAAATCAAGGGTCCGCTCATAGGAAAACCCAACCTTTCCCCGCATCAGGCACTAATCTATTTTTAACGTCTAATTAGATCGGGGAATCATTTCAATTAAGAAGTTAAGCTCGTTGCTTTTAATTTTACCAGAATTGGAGCCAGACTCTATCCATTTATTCACTAGACCCAGAAAATCGGAATTTTTTTATTCCATTCCAAAAATCAAAAATAAGAATTTGATTTTATTACGACATGCTATTTTTTCCATTCATTACCCTTGAGGATCAGTCGTGGTCTTCTAGACTCTACCAAGAGTCTGAACGAATTTGTTGCTTCATCCAAATGTGTAAAAGATCATAGTCGCACTTAAAAGCCGAGTACTCTACCATTGAGTTAGCAACCCAGATAAAATAGGATCTTAGATACGATCGAAACCCAAAAATCAATGGAATTACACCGCACGCTCCTGTCAAAACATTGAACTAGCAAGACATCAAAAGAAAGATTTTATCCCCCATTAAAAACACTCAAATGCCAAAATGAACAGGTCCGGTTAAATTTCACTAAGGTTAAAAAAAGAGCGGCTCCAATCACGATGGCAAAATTGTCATTTTTTTAGCAATTTTTATTTCTTTAAATAAAAAAATCTTGTATGAGAGTACATGCAAGAGGGACAACCCTATCATTTGAGCGAAGTGTAGGCAGAAAAACCTAATATGGAGTGAGGATAAAGAGACCTATCTATCTACAAATTCTATTTGTTCAATAGACCTTTGTCAATGGAAATACAATGGTAAGAAAACAAATTCGATATAAAAAGTAAATAAAATAAGGGCTTATGTTGGATTGGCACGACATAAATCCAGTCAAAAATAGGACTAAGAAAGAGGCAAATTGTGTCTAAATAATTAGACAACGAGGGATACTAGTGATCCCTCTCCTACTTTTTTATTCATTTAGTTCTTCAATTAACTCAAAGTTCCTTCTTTTTCTTTAAAGAATTCTGCCTTCCTTAAAATATCATAAACAGTTCTTGTAGGTTGAGCACCCTTTTCAAGGAAATAGAGAATAGCTGGAACATTTAAACAAGTTTGATTCTTTATCGGATCATAAAAACCTACTTTTCGAAGATCTCTTCCTTCTCTTCGAGATCGAACATCAATTGCAACGATTCGATAGACAGCTTATTGGGATAGATGTAGCTAAACAATGCCCCCCCTAGAAACGTATAGGAGGTTTTCTCCTCATACGGCTCGAGAAAATGATTCGAATTTCTGTCTATAATACAAGTAGATAGAAATTCGACTATGACTTGCATTAATTTCCTTACAAAAAAAACAAATTTCATTTATACTCATGACTCAAGTTGGCTAATTTTGACTGACAGACTTAAAAGGAAAAATCCTTCGAAATTTTTTGAGTCGTCTCTAAACTCTTTTCTTTGTCTCATCTCGAACGAATTTACTTTTATTCCTTATTCTGATCCAATTCAATTGTTGAGACAATTTTATTGTTGAGACAGTTGAAAATCGCGTTTACTTGTTCCGGAATTCTTTATCTTTGATTTGTGAAATCCTTGGGTTTAGACATTACTTCGGGAATTCCTATTCTTTTTTCTTTCAAAAGAGTAGCAACATACCCTTTTTTTCTTATTTCCTTCGATAAAGCATTTCCCTCTTCTATAGAAATCGAATATGAGCGATTGATTTTGATAGACTTTTAATTGAAAGAGTTTTTCCAATCTTCCAAAATTGGACTTTCTTCTTATTTTAACCTTTCGACTTCTATATTAAGGATAGACTGACAAAGTTGGCCTAATTTATTAGTTTTCACTAACCCTAGATTCTTTCCCTTGATAAAAAATCAATTCTGTCCTCTCGAGCTCCATCGTGTACTATTTACTTACAAACAACCCAGCGCAAATTTGGTTCGGGACGAATAGAAGAGACTATGTCGAGCCAAGAGCATTTTCATTACTATGAAAAATGATGGATAGTAAAATCCACAATCGATCATGTCCTTCAAGTCGCACGTTGCTTTCTACCACATCGTTTTAAACGAAGTTTCACCATAACAAACATTCCTCAAATTTCATTGCAAAGTGGTATAGGGAGTTGATCCAATATGGATGGGATCATGAATAGTCATTGGTTTAGTTTAGTTTTTTGTATACTAATTCAAACTTGCTATCTATGGAAAAATATGGATAAAAGAAATAAGTATTTATCGGGGAAGACTCCGCAAAGATCCAATTTATTTAAACCCATATTCTATCATATGAAGAAACATAGTTCGAAAAAGACGAATAAACAAGTTTGCTTAAGACTTATTTATTATTGAATTTCCATCCTCAACAGAGGACTCGAGATGGTCAATCCTGAAATGAGAAGAGAAGGATCGATTCTTCTCCAACAAATAAACTATGAACCTCAAAAAAAAAATTCATTATTAATTTAATTACTATATTAGAATTAGATTAGCAATATATTTTTCCGTAACAAAAACAATTAACTATTAACTAAATAAACTATTCCAATGAAAAGATTGAAAGTTTTTTGGTAGTTATAGAATTCTCGTACTTCTTCGACTCGAATACCAAAAGAAAGAAAAAAATGAAGTAAAAAAAACACATTTCGTGTAAAGTAAAATTAAGATCTTTGCTTTTACTTATAGCATTCTTTCTTTTACCTAAAAGAAGCAACTCCAAATCAAAAATTAGGAGAAGTATGATTTTTTGAATCCATTCTATCCAACGAACAGTTCTTACCTTATCCTTACCAGAATGGATCATTCTGGATATTTAAAGAATCACAGATCGAGATCGTTTTCGCTTAACCAAAGAAGGACCCTTTTTGCTAATAATATAATACAACAAAAATCTATCTCTATCATAAAGGGATAGGTCTCATTTTTTATACAGTGTTTTACGTATAGACCAAATTTTTCATGAAAATAAAGATATTCAATTTGACTGGACTTGACACTTGATTATGTTTTCTGAGAAAGAAAATGAATGCTTAGAAATGCATCTAATCTAAGAGTTCATAAGAGATAATTATTCTCTTTAATAAACTTTCTTTTGTCTCGTGCGGGGTACAATAGGATTTCATCTTTCGTTTCATCAGAAAAATCTGGGACGGAAGGATTCGAACCTCCGAGTAACGGGACCAAAACCCGCTGCCTTACCACTTGGCCACGCCCCATTTCGGGTTTTATCCGACACTAATAAACACTAGTATGTTTATTTGTTTTGTTATTCGTCAATCCCACTTCAATTACATAAAAAATGAGGGATACTCTCTTGCTAGGATTCTAGACATGCGGATAATATAGAATCCAAAAAATGCATTGATCATTACATGGAATTCTATTAAGATATTATATGAAAGTCGAATTTCTTCCATTCTCATTTGAGAGTGCGAATACAAGGAGGTATTTTGCGTTTGGGAAAGTCCGAAGAAAAAAGGATTTTGAATCCGCCTTTTCCTTTTTCCCTTAGAAAAATAACTCAATCAAAATCCAATTATCTACTCTACAAGAACGAAATGCTTGTTATGCCTAATATACTTAGTTTAACCTGTATCTGTTTTAATTCTGTTCTTTATCCGACTAGTTTTTTCTTCGCCAAATTGCCCGAAGCTTATGCCATTTTCAACCCAATCGTGGATGTTATGCCTGTCATACCTGTACTCTTTTTTCTATTAGCCTTTGTTTGGCAAGCTGCTGTAAGTTTTCGATGAAATCTTTACTACTCTGTCTGCCAAATTGAATGATGTATTCATTCCAAAAAAATTCTAAAAATGGATAAAAGCCGAGAAGTCTTATCTTATATTATGAACCTTCGATTCTAAAATTCAAATTCTTCTACATTGAATGTATAGCTGCAGCAATAAATTTGGATCAGCCTTTCTACCCCCTGCACCTACGTTGAGCAGGTACCTTTAGGTACCCACACAATACCTAACCTAATTTTTGATATTGATAAGAGTGCTTATTAGAAATCAATTCTTGAAAAAAATTGCAAGAATTGATTTTTGCATTTTTAGGTGTCAAAATAAGCAAAACCCATCCTAATGGATCTGTGTGGTAAGGAAAAACGGGTAATCTATTCCTTAAAAAAAAATCTTGGAGATTATGTAATGCTTACTCTCAAACTTTTTGTTTATACAGTAGTGATATTCTTTGTTTCCCTCTTTATCTTTGGATTCTTATCTAATGACCCAGGACGTAATCCTGGGCGTGAGGAGTAAAAATCCAATTTTTTTTGGAATTTTTTCTTACAAATTGGATTTGTTTCGTACATTTATCTATGAGAAAATCCGGGGGTCAGAATTCCTTCCAATTCGAAAGTCCCAAATGATCCGAGGGGGCGGAAAGAGAGGGATTCGAACCCTCGGTACAAAAAAATTGTACAACGGATTAGCAATCCGCCGCTTTAGTCCACTCAGCCATCTCTCCCCGTTCCAAATCGAAAGGTTTCCGTAATATGACAGAGGCAAGAAATAACGATTGCAAAAAATCCTTCCTTTTTCTTTCAAAAGCCCATAAAAATTATATTGCCAATTCCATTTTAGTTATATTCTTTTTTCTTAATGTTAATAAAAAAAAGAAGAAAATTCTTGTTTTTTCTTTCTAAAATTCGATATTGGCTGAGAAACAATCAGATAGATTTTCTCTTCAGCGGGCATTTCCATATAGGACTTGTTATAATAAAACAAGCAGGTTATATAAAAAATAAAAAACTCTTTTTTCGATTATTTATCAACAAAGCAAAAAGGATTCTTATCAAACCCACCATAAAATCAAACCCACCATAAAATTGGAAAGAAATATAAAGTAAGTAGACCTGACTCCTTGAATGATGCCTCTATTCGCTATTCTGATATATAAATTCGATGTAGATGAAATTGTATAAGCGGATTTTTTGTATTTCCTTAGACTTAGACCGCGCAAGGCAAGAATTTTTCGCTATTTACGATTTCATATTCTTGTTACTAGATGTTCTATAGGAATAAGAAAAAATCGCAACTCCTTTCCGCTACACATAAAAATTGATTTCGAAAGTCAATTTTTTTTTTTCAATATCTTTCCTTTTTTTTTCAGAATCCTATTTTTGTTCTTCCACCCATGCAATAGAGAGCGAGTGGGAAAAGAGGGGTTACTTTTATTTTCATTTTTCCCTTAAAGGATAGGCTTTGAAATAGGAGTCATGGAATAATGCTGAATTCAAATGTTTATTTCTATAGTATAAGAAAAACTAATCGAATCAAATTCATGGATTTACCACGACCTCGGTTGTGACCCCATAGATAAAAATGCAAAATTTCTATCTTCGAGACCATTGAAAAAGGGCATTGAACGAGAAAGAAATCGTCCACAGATAATTAAACTATCGTATGCCTTGGAAGTGATATGAGGTGCTCGGAAATGGTTGAAGTAATTGAATAGGAGGATCACTATGACTATAGCCCTTGGTAGAGTTACTAAAGAAGAAAATGATCTATTTGATATTATGGACGACTGGTTACGAAGGGACCGTTTCGTTTTTGTAGGATGGTCCGGCCTATTGCTCTTTCCTTGTGCTTATTTCGCTTTAGGGGGTTGGTTTACAGGGACAACTTTTGTAACTTCTTGGTATACCCATGGATTGGCTAGTTCCTATTTGGAAGGTTGTAATTTCTTAACCGCGGCAGTTTCCACCCCTGCCAATAGTTTAGCACACTCTTTGTTGCTACTATGGGGCCCGGAAGCGCAAGGGGATTTTACTCGTTGGTGTCAATTAGGGGGTCTGTGGACTTTTGTCGCTCTCCATGGGGCTTTTGCACTAATAGGTTTCATGTTACGTCAATTTGAACTTGCTCGGTCTGTTCAATTGCGGCCTTATAATGCAATTTCATTTTCTGCTCCAATCGCTGTTTTTGTTTCCGTATTCCTTATTTATCCACTGGGACAATCTGGTTGGTTCTTTGCGCCGAGTTTTGGCGTAGCAGCGATATTTCGATTCATCCTCTTTTTCCAAGGATTTCATAATTGGACGTTGAACCCATTTCATATGATGGGAGTTGCCGGAGTATTAGGCGCGGCTCTGCTATGCGCTATTCATGGGGCGACCGTAGAAAACACTCTATTCGAGGACGGTGATGGTGCAAATACCTTCCGCGCTTTTAACCCAACTCAAGCTGAAGAAACTTATTCAATGGTCACTGCTAACCGCTTTTGGTCCCAAATCTTTGGTGTTGCTTTTTCCAATAAACGTTGGTTACATTTCTTTATGCTATTTGTACCCGTCACCGGTTTATGGATGAGTGCTATTGGCGTAGTCGGCCTGGCTCTGAACCTACGTGCCTATGACTTCGTTTCCCAGGAAATCCGTGCAGCGGAAGATCCTGAATTTGAGACTTTCTACACCAAAAATATTCTTTTAAACGAGGGTATTCGTGCGTGGATGGCAGCTCAGGATCAGCCTCAT